ATTAAAAAGAAACTTTGGGATTGCTGAATCACAGACAAAAAAAAGAAAAAATAAACATATAAAGCAACGGAGCCATCATAGTATTTTTGAACTCCTCCGAAAGGAAGGATGGCAATTTGATTATTTACCCATCTGAGTCTGATAGATTCTATTTTCTCTTTCTTCAATAGAAAGGAGGGGGGTCAATTTTCTTGTAGAGCCGTATGCACAAAAGATGCCTGTACGGTTGTTCAATTCTATCTTTTTTCTATTCTTTATCTTTCTTTTCTCTTTGCTTTATCATGCGAGATAGGGGAAGCTTTTATTTTGTTATATCATCAGGGTAATGATACATGAACCTTATAGTGCTTTTTATATGGCACAAGTAGGCGAATTTGTCATGGAAGCGGTAGAACTGATGAAACTGCGTGAAACCCTCACAAGGGTTTATGCAGAAAGAACGGGCAAACCCTTCTGGGTTGTACACGAAGATATGGAAAGAGATATTTTTATGTCAGCAACAGAAGCCCAAGCTTATGGAATTGTTGATTTTGTAGCGGTTCAAGGAAAATAACATGGATTTCGCGCAAATCTGTGATTTGAGATTTTATCTTCGAATTGAATATTCTATTAAATAGAAGTAATTCACCATCATTCGGTTAGGATCAATCTAAACCAACCCATCATATTATGTATACGATTCAACATGCCAACTATTAAACAACTTATTAGAAATACAAGACAGCCAATCAGAAATGTCACGAAATCCCCCGCTCTTCGGGGGTGCCCTCAGCGTCGAGGAACATGTACTAGGGTGTATGTGCGACTCGTTTAGATCATGAGCTGGCACAAAAGCAAGAAAACTACTTTTACAGTATCAATGATCAGTACCGGTGAATGGGATAGGATGGAAAAAGGAACTCCATCCATTATTAAAAAAAAAAAACTCTACCATATCCCTCTATTGTGTATGAAGTTTATGGTTTCCGTTGGTGTAAATCCAATCACCTGAATTTAAGATGATAAGAAATTCTCCATTGGTAACAAATGGTTATCCATTAAGCGGAGGAAATCTTATTTAAACGGACTAAGAGGGTCAGCTACCCAGCAAACTTTCATAATTAAATACCGTTACTGTATAGGTAGATCTGATTGTGAAAGACCTATTACTGGATAATTCATGGGTAGAGCCAAAGCGTGTGAACTATACAAGTTCCCAATAACATCAATTAGTTGATTAAATAGTAAATTAAAGTATAAAGTAAAGGCTCCGGTGTATAGAGAAGACCTCACCGTTTAAGAAGTAACCATAGAAACGAAGGAACCCACTATTTCTTTTTTTATTTCTTTTATTTACTATATTTTTGATACCTAGGAAAATACAATTTCTTAGTTCTGTCTTATTTCGCAGTGAAATACCTAAAAAAAAAATCGTGGTCGGGAAGGTTAGAGTAGCCAAAGCCATTGGAATTTTGATTTTATACATTGGAAAAATTCGTTTTGTTATTAATAGACTAGGAAGGGGGAAAAGAATAACTGAAAGAAAGGCAATCAATTAGTTATTCGTCAAAGTTTCATTTATTCAATGACCAGAATTAAACGGGGATATATAGCTCGGAGACGTAGAACAAAAATTCGTTTATTTGCATCAAGCTTTCGAGGGGCTCATTCAAGGCTTACTAGAACTATTACTCAACAGAAAATAAGAGCTTTAGTTTCGGCTCATCGGGATAGGGATAGGAAAAAGAGAGATTTTCGTCGTTTGTGGATCACTAGGCTAAACGCAGTAATTCGCGAAAGGGGAGTATCCTATAGTTATAGTAGATTAATACACGATCTGTACAAGAGACAGTTGCTTCTTAACCGTAAAATACTTGCACAAATAGCTATATCAAATAGGAATTGTCTTTATATGATTTCGAACGAAATCATAAAGGAAGTAGATTGGAAAGAATCCACCAGAATAATTTAAATGGAGTTACCCGGAGAATGAACTCCGGGAAGGTAGAGTAGAAATTAGTATGAGAAAATATACTAAAGTAGTCAAAATGAATGAACACGTTCAATTCAATAAAAACAGATTTCTTTTTTTCCGATTCATTTTTTCTTACGACACGATACTCAAATCTAGATTCACTCAAATCTAGATTCACTCAAATCTAGATTCACTCAAATCTAGATTCTTGTAATTATGATTCAAGTGAAGAAAAAGTAAGCCTATTTATTTCGGGCTTTAAAACCAGTAGTTCTAGCGGTCGACTCGGTTCTTTCAAATTGTTTCTCATTATTGAGAAAAGGTAACAAAGATAAAATACGAGCTTGTTTTATAGCAAGAGTAATTAATCGTTGTTGTTTCAAGGTCAATCTATTCACACGTCTTGATAATATTTTTCCTTGTTCACTAATAAATCGACTAATTAAACTCATGTTTCTATAATCAATTCGATCCCCCGATTGAATCGGGGGCAAACGCCTACGAAAAGATCGCTTGAATTTAAGAAAAGGTCGCTTGGATTTATCC